CATCTCCAAAACAAGAAAATATACTAACAAAGGCTCAAGTTTTGTATCTTGTCTTTATTTTTTTCAAAAACTTTTTATAATTTACTAACCCCTAAACCGAAGAATTATTATTATACATATCCTAATAGCGAAGCGAGTTCTAGTTCATATTGATTAGCCACAAACAATAGGTTTGTTGATTTCCTATTAAGAATGAAATGGGGCCTATTTTTCTATTCGGATTATTCCAATGTTTTATTTTATGACTTTTTTTGTCGCACAAAAAAACTTTTTGAGTTTCCGGTAGAAAGAGATTTACCTAATGATAACGCTTTTAAGGCTGCCCAATATCCCTTCCCTTTCCAAATATTTTTACGAATACGCTTTTTTGATATAGAAGTACGTTTTTTTGGAACTGCCATTTAAAAATTAAGAGGTTACTCGTTGTTATAGTTGGATGTGAAAGACATCTATTGGTCAAAACGAATATATTCATTATATAGTTATTTTCTAGATAATAATTAGATAAGATAATATATATTATCTATAGAAAACAAAAAAAAAATATATATATATAGATAAAAAATATGCGAAAATCGTACAAAATCTTACTATAAAATCTTACTATAAAAATATAATTTAATTTTTTTTCTACATAAAATAGACCGAAGGATTTAAGAACCCTTTAAGAACCCATTGCCTAATGAAAAGCCTAACGAAAACTTTAATTTTTTCTATTAATTGGTCAAACTTGAGTAAAGAATACTTCGAAATTCCATTTTAAAATTCGAATCAAACTAGTAATTAAAGTAATGAATCTGTTAAAAGATACACGTTTTGTTAAAAAAAATCTTCGTTATTTTTTTATTAAATTTGATTTTCTTTTACCTCCTTTTGATAATTACCCCCTTTTTTGATAAATATAAAAATAAATCTTATAAAAAATATAAAATGTTAGATATTATAGCGTTTCCTATAAATGTTTTTTTATTTAAACAGAAATTAATCCATCAGTTTCATACTGAAACTAGTTAATGATTTGGAACAAACTGACTAAAAAGCGAGATTCGTACAAAAATTGTACCTTAGTTAATCCTATGATTCATATCGATTCATATCAGATTTATTTTTAGTGTAATTTTTTATCATTACTTTATGAATATAAAGTGATTTAATAATAATGAAATTTTGTATTTTCGTTATTTTAAGAAAAATCTTAGTTAATAACTAAATTTGCTTTTTATGAGCAAGTAGGTCATATCATTTGCCCAATTGTAACTTCTTTATTTTAATATTTAAAGTATTTTGGAAAGACCCAGATAATATATAAAATTCGAAAAAATATCTTTAAGTTAGTACATCTCTTGATTTTTTTATTGACCCCTTTTGTTTTGAAATTGAAAGGGGGTAGGATCCGGTAAATCGGAAACAATCAATTAAGAATAAAAAACTTTTTTATGGAACAGACATATCAATATTCGTGGATAATACCTTTCCTTCCACTTCCAGTTCCTATGTTAATAGGAGCGGGACTTCTTCTTTTTCCGTCGGCAACAAAAAGTCTTCGCCGTATGTGGGCTTTTCAAAGTGTTTTTTTGTTAAGTATAGTCATGATTTTTTCGATCAATCTGTTTATTCAGCAAAAAAATGGCAGTTCTATCTATCAATATGTATGGTCTTGGATCATTAATAATGATTTTTCTTTAGAATTCGGTTACTTGATCGACCCGCTTACTTCTATTATGTCAATATTAATCACTACTATTGGAATTATGGTTCTTATTTATAGTGATAATTATATGTCGTATGATCAAGGATATTTGAGATTTTTTGCTTATATGAGTTTTTTCAGTACTTCTATGTTAGGATTAGTTACTAGTTCTAATTTGATACAAATTTATATTTTTTGGGAATTGGTAGGAATGTGTTCATATCTATTAATAGGGTTTTGGTTCACACGGCCTGTTGCTGCAAATGCTTGCCAAAAGGCATTTGTAACTAATCGTGTTGGGGATTTTGGTTTATTATTAGGAATTTTAGGTTTTTATTGGATAACAGGGAGTTTCGAATTTCGAGATTTATTCAAAATATTCAATAACCTTATTTCTAATAATCATAATGAAGTCAATTTTTTATTTGTTACTTTCTGTGCCGTTCTATTATTTGCCGGTGCGGTTGCTAAATCTGCACAATTTCCCCTTCATGTATGGTTACCGGATGCCATGGAGGGGCCTACTCCTATTTCGGCTCTTATACATGCCGCTACTATGGTAGCTGCGGGCATTTTTCTTGTAGCTCGGCTTATTCCTCTTTTCATAGTCATCCCTCACATAATGGATTTCATCTCTTTGGTAGGAGTAATAACAATATTATTCGGGGCTACTTTTGCCCTTGCTCAAAAAGACATTAAGAGAGGTTTAGCCTATTCCACAATGTCTCAATTGGGTTATATGATGTTAGCTCTAGGTATGGGGTCTTATCGAAGTGCTTTATTTCATTTGATTACTCATGCTTATTCGAA